ACAGTAATATATGTTGTATATGTAAATCCTAGATGTGAAAATAAGCATAATTCATCTACGAAAGGGTATAATATAAAGACGGAAATCTATATGAAAAATAAAAAATAAAGAACAAAGGCCAATAAGATCGAAATAATGAATCATAAATCGAGTTCGGGTTCTAATTCCATAAGTAATATAATATGGATCTTTTTTTCTATAATGATAGAGAAATGAAACACATTTATTCACGATTTCATTTACTTGCAATTAAAAAAAAATAAAGGATTGGCTGAACTTGAAAATTTACTCATTGAATGAGTAAACGATTGAATCGGATTCGGTTGGGTGGTACCAACTAAATCGAGTGCTATCTCCCATTTATCTCTTATTGAATTAACTGATCAACTTGCTATCGGACATTTATTTTCAATTTGGTATTATTCCAAAAAGGATTTCGACATATTTCACTTTATTATAATTATGAGAATCAATCCTACTACTTCTAGCCCTGCGGTTTCCACACTTGAAGAAAAAAAACTAGGGCGTATCGCTCAAATTATTGGCCCAGTACTGGATGTCGTTTTTCCCCCGGGCAAAATGCCTAATATTTATAACGCTTTGGTAGTTAAGGGTCGAGATACTGTCGGTCAACAAATTAATGTGACTTGTGAGGTACAACAATTATTAGGAAATAATCGAGTTAGAGCTGTAGCTATGAGTGCTACAGATGGACTGATGAGAGGAATGGAAGTGATTGACACGGGAGCTCCTCTAAGTGTTCCAGTCGGCGGAGCTACTCTCGGTCGAATCTTCAACGTTCTTGGAGAGCCTGTTGATAATTTAGGTCCTGTAGATACTCGCACAACATCTCCTATTCATAGATCTGCGCCCGCCTTTATACAGTTAGATACGAAATTATCAATCTTTGAAACAGGTATTAAGGTGGTAGATCTTTTAGCTCCTTATCGCCGTGGAGGAAAAATCGGACTATTTGGGGGAGCTGGAGTAGGTAAAACAGTACTCATCATGGAATTGATCAACAACATTGCCAAAGCTCATGGAGGCGTATCCGTATTTGGCGGAGTAGGAGAACGTACTCGTGAAGGAAATGATCTTTACATGGAAATGAAAGAATCCGGAGTAATTAATGAAAAAAATCTTGCAGAATCAAAAGTAGCTTTAGTCTATGGTCAAATGAATGAACCGCCGGGAGCTCGTATGAGAGTTGGTTTGACTGCCCTAACTATGGCAGAATATTTCCGGGATGTTAATGAACAAGATGTGCTTCTATTCATCGACAATATCTTTCGTTTTGTCCAAGCAGGATCAGAAGTATCCGCATTATTAGGGAGAATGCCTTCTGCAGTGGGTTATCAACCTACCCTTAGTACAGAAATGGGTTCTTTGCAAGAAAGAATTACTTCTACCAAAGAGGGATCTATAACTTCGATCCAAGCAGTTTATGTACCTGCGGACGATTTGACAGACCCTGCTCCTGCCACTACATTTGCACATTTAGATGCTACTACCGTACTATCAAGAGGATTAGCTGCCAAGGGTATTTATCCAGCAGTAGATCCTTTAGATTCAACGTCAACTATGTTACAACCTCGGATCGTTGGTGAGGAACATTATGAAACTGCGCAAAGAGTTAAGCAAACTTCACAACGTTACAAAGAACTTCAGGACATTATAGCTATTCTTGGGTTGGATGAATTATCCGAGGAGGATCGTTTAACTGTAGCAAGAGCACGAAAAATTGAGCGTTTCTTATCACAACCCTTCTTCGTGGCAGAAGTATTTACTGGTTCTCCAGGAAAATATGTTGGTCTTGCAGAAACAATTAGGGGGTTTCAACTGATCCTTTCCGGAGAATTAGATGGTCTGCCCGAGCAGGCTTTTTATTTGGTGGGTAACATCGATGAAGCTACCGCGAAAGCTATGAACTTAGAAGTGGAGAGCAATTTGAAGAAATGACCTTAAATCTTTGTGTACTGACTCCTAATCGAATTATTTGGGATTCAGAAGTGAAAGAAATCATTTTATCTACAAATAGTGGCCAAATTGGTGTATTACCAAACCACGCCCCTATTGCCACGGCTGTAGATATAGGTCTTTTGAGAATACGCCTCAACGACCAATGGTTAACGGTGGCTCTGATGGGTGGTTTTGCTAGAATAGGGAATAATGAGATCACCATTTTAGGAAATGATGCGGAGATGAGTACTGACATTGATCCGCAAGAAGCTCAACAAACTCTTAAAATAGCTGAAGCTAACTTGAGTAGAGCTGAGGGTAAGAGACAAGTGATTGAAGCGAATCTAGCTCTCAGACGAGCTAGGACACGAGTAGAGGCTGTCAATGTTATTTCCTACTAGTCAATACATCAAAATAATCAAAAGAAGTTTTTTAGAAGTTCTTTATTATACACCACATTTAGATTCTGCCAATTGAAGACAATCAAGTCTAATCTGATACAACGAAAAAAAGAGGATGGGTAGAAAAACTTATTAGATACCGGAGTCAATGCAATGGTATCTAATAAGTTCTACCTACTATTGGATTTGAACCAATGACTCCTGCCGTATGAAAGCAATACTCTAACCACTGAGTTAAGTAGGTAATTTATCACCGCAAAAGAAGACCCATCACCTCGGGGATTATAGATAGAATATTATTTCTAAGCAATACCAATCTGTTAACAGTAAGCGGATCAAAGAGTTATCATGTGAGATTAGGGAATATCCATCTTGACAAGAAATTATCTATATGTTAAGATATCTATGACAAGGGCTATAGCTCAGTTAGGTAGAGCACCTCGTTTACACGTGCGCCAATGCTTTTCAAGGGAGCTTATTATACAATGAACATAGTTGATCTTATTGAAAAATCAATGTCTTACTCCATAGATTCGAGAGAACAATAGCCTGACAAATATTTGGTTCGGTCCGATTTTGGTGCGAATTTAGGTGCCAAATCAAATAGAACCCATCATTGATTTGATAGTTGATAAGGTAAATACTCAGCCCATTCAATGCTAGGCATAATGAGTATAAGGGCTTCAAAAAAACCTCCTTTCATCCTATGAACTTTAAGGTGTATGAAGTCTCATATTCGACTCTTGCAGCGGAACGATAGAGACTCCATTTAACTTAGGTTGATCTAAGCCGAAGGCAAACCTAAGTCAAGGTAACCCTTCTTTGAAACACTTTGGTATTGCTACTAGATCTGAATACAAATAATGAATCAGAGCACATGGAGCCAGCTCATTATCTTCCTGTAAAGAAAAAATATGGTGGACTAACTGATCTTTACATCAGTTGATGAAAGAGCCCAATGCAACAAACAAAATGCATGTTGGGTCTTTGAAACAGTTCGAATCATTTCGATAATAATCAGTTTGATCTGTTTTACCGAGAAGGTCTACGGTTCGAGTCCGTATAGCCCTAATACATTCTATTTGTTTATTTTTGTATAGACATTCTATTTTTGTTTAGTATAGTTTTCATTTCCTCATTAGTACTTGTTTATAGACTGGACAGACCAGACCATTGGTTGTTTCATAGAAATGAAATGAAAGCATTACCACATATTCATGTAAATACATAGGTACTTGAAAATAAAAACAATAATTCATTCCAATGGATCTAATCAGATCAGTATGTGTCAAATCTAGGACAAGAAAAAGAAAGAAAATATAATCGTTCGATGCATTAGATTGTGTTTACGTATTCGTATTTGTATAAAATCAATAGAAACAACCACGATCCTTTACCTGGATTTTAATGAAAAGAATACTTCGAATATGTTAGAAATCCCTAGACATTTTTGACCCCCCCAAAATTATTGGTTTTGATAATAACTATGTTATGTTTGATATTATTTTTTGATAATATTTCATTATCTTATTTCATTTTATTATTTATACATTACATAAATTATATATTTACATATAATTTATATAAGAAATATATATTTCTAAATATAAAATACAAAGAAATAAATATAAGGAAATATCAAGAAAAAAACAAAAACATAGTATTACGTTTCAGAATTATGAAACATAGTTATAGTATTACTATTCATTAGAATACATTAGTAATAGAATATTCTATTAGGTTAGATTAGTATATTTTAGTATTTAATTAAATTACTTTTATTATTTAGAATTTTTTTATTTAATATTTTTTAATCTTATATCTATTTTTTTATAGAGAATAGAGAAAGCGAGACAAAGTGAGAGAGTTTTGTTTGTGTAAGAACGCCTCTACACCATATCTAAATAGAATCGAAATCAAAAACGGAATAGCGATTCCGTTGGATGAATCTCTAAACAAGACATGCCACGCAGCAAACAAACTCTGAACTATACACTTTGATTTGATTAAAATAAATTCTTGTTTCACCTAGGAAAACAAGTTCTGGATGAATTGACAATGCCAACTCGAATAATTAAGCATATTCCACATTAATAGGAGTACATTTATGTTTCTGCTTCACGAATATGATATTTTATGGGCATTTCTAATAATATCAAGCGTTATTCCTATCTTGGCATTTGTAATTTCAGGAGTTTTAGCCCCGGTTAGTAAAGGACCAGAGAAGCTCTCTAGTTATGAATCGGGCATAGAACCTATGGGGGACGCTTGGTTACAATTCCGAATCCGCTATTACATGTTTGCTCTAGTTTTTGTTGTTTTTGATGTTGAAACGGTCTTTCTTTATCCATGGGCAACGAGTTTCGATGTATTGGGTGTATCTGTATTTATCGAAGCTTTAATTTTTGTGCTTATCCCAATTGTGGGTTCAGTTTATGCATGGCGAAAGGGAGCGTTGGAATGGTCTTAACTGAGTATTCAGACAATAAAAAAAAAAAGGAAGGAAAAAATTACATTGAAACAGTTATGAATTTGATTGAGTTTCCGTTACTTGACCAAACAACCCCCAATTCAGTTATTTCAACTACATCGAATGATCTTTCGAATTGGTCAAGACTCTCCAGTTTATGGCCGCTTCTA